GCTCACGTAGCTTACTCAAAGCATAACACTGAAGATGTTAAGACGGACCCTGAAAAGTCCCGAGAGCACAAAAGCCTGGTCCTGACTTTATCATCCGCCTTAGCCAAATTTATACATGCAAGTATCCGCATCCCCGTGAGAATGCCCCTAAAATCCTACCCGGAAACGAGGAGCAGATATCAGGCGCGCCCCCGCAGCCCAAGACATCTTGCTTAGCCACACCCCTAAGGGAATTCAGCAGTAATAAACTTTAGGCCATAAGTGTAAACTTGACCTAGTTATGGCTATAAGAGGGCCGGTAAAACTCGTGCCAGCCACCGCGGTCATACGAGTGTTAGCCCAAGCAGATGGTCAACGGCGTAAAGAGTGGTTAGGGAACCCTGAAACTAAAGCTGAACGCCTGCAGGGCCGTTATACGCATCCGACAGCATGAAACCCCACCACGAAAGTGGCTTTAACCTGACCCGAACCCACGACAGCTAAGACACAAACTGGGATTAGATACCCCACTATGCCTAGTCGTAAACTTTGATAGAAATTCTACACCTTCTATTCGCCCGGGAACTACAAGCACCAGCTTAAAACCCAAAGGACTTGGCGGTGCTTTAGACCCACCTAGAGGAGCCTGTCCTAGAACCGATACCCCCCGTTCAACCTCACCACTTCTTGCCCAACCCGCCTATATACCGCCGTCGTCAGCTTACCCCGTGAGGGACTAGTAGTAAGCTAAACTGGCACAGCCCAAAACGTCAGGTCGAGGTGTAGCGCACGAAGTGCGGAAGAGATGGGCTACATTTTCTGACCCAGAAAACCACGGAAGGAAAAATGAAAAGATTCCTGAAGGAGGATTTAGCAGTAAGTGGGGAATAGAGCGCCCCACTGAAACTGGCCCTTAAGCGCGCACACACCGCCCGTCACTCTCCCCAAGCCCAACCCTCCCATAACCTATAAAGTCAAGTGGACAAAGGGGAGGCAAGTCGTAACATGGTAAGTGTACCGGAAGGTGCACTTGGATAACACAGAGTGTGGCTAAATAGCAAAGCACCTCCCTTACACCGAGAAGATGTCCGTGCAATTCGGACCACCCTGATCCTAAAAAGCTAGCCCAACCCTTAAAAAAACAACCCCCTCTAAATTAAATTACCCATGAAACAACCAACAAACCATTTTACCTCCCTAGTACCCGGGCGACAGAAAAGGAAAACCGGAGCTATAGAAAAAGTACCGCAAGGGAAAGCTGAAAGAGAAATGAAACAACTACCCCAAGCTACAAAAAGCAGAGATAACCCCTCGTACCTTTTGCATCATGACCTAGCCAGTATGCCCGAGCATAGAGAACTTTAGTTCGGCCCCCCGAAACTAGACGAGCTACTTCAAGACAGCCTATGTTGGGCAAACCCGTCTCTGTTGCAAAAGAGTGGGATGATCTTCAAGTAGAGGTGACAAACCTATCGAGCCTAGTCATAGCTGGTTGTCTGAGAAGTGTATATAAGTTCAGCCTCCCGACTCCCCCCATCCAAGACACCTATGTCTCCTAAGACTGAGGGTGACCGAGAGAGTTAGTCAAAGAGGGTACAGCCCCTTTGAAAAAGGACACAACCTCCCCGGGAAATAAAAGATCATAATCAACCCAAGGAAACTTGTTTTAGTGGGCCTAAAAGCAGCCACCTAAGAAGAAAGCGTTAAAGCTCATACAGACTCCAACCCCCAATACCGAACCCAACTCTTCACTTCCCACCCATTATCAGACCGTCCCACATACCCTGGGAAAGACCCTGCTAGGATGAGTAATAAGAGGGGCCGCCCCTCTCCTTCACATATGTGTACATCGGAACGGACCCACCGCCGATAACTAACGACCCCCCATCTGAGGGAAGTGTAATACTGCCCGAATAGCTAGAAAACTCAACACAATAAATCGTTAACCCAACACAGGTGTGCATGCCCGGAAAGACTTAAACAAAGGGAAGGAACTCGGCAAACACAAGCCTCGCCTGTTTACCAAAAACATCGCCTCTTGCAAAACGAACGAATAAGAGGTCCCGCCTGCCCTGTGACTATATGTTTAACGGCCGCGGTATTTTGACCGTGCGAAGGTAGCGCAATCACTTGTCTCTTAAATGGAGACCTGTATGAAAGGCATCACGAGGGCTTAGCTGTCTCCCCTTTAAAGTCAATGAAATTGATCTCCCCGTGCAGAAGCGGGGATATGCTCGTAAGACGAGAAGACCCTATGAAGCTTAAGATACAAAGCGACCCATGTCAAACACCCCCTTAAAGGAAATGAACGAAATGAACTCCGCTGGAATATCTTCGGTTGGGGCGACCGCGGGGAAAGACAAAACCCCCACATGGACTAGGGCTACTACAGCCCTAAAACCTAGACCCACAGGTCAAATCAACAGTACTTCTGACCACCAAAGAGCCGGCAATGCCGATCGACGGACCGAGTTACTCTAGGGATAACAGCGCAATCCCCTCCCAGAGCCCTTATCGACGAGGGGGTTTACGACCTCGATGTTGGATCAGGACATCCTAATGGTGCAGCCGCTATTCAGGGTTCGTTTGTTCAACGATTAATAGTCCTACGTGATCTGAGTTCAGACCGGAGTAATCCAGGTCAGTTTCTATCTACGCATTGATCTTTTCTAGTACGAAAGGACCGAAAAGAAGTGGCCCATGTCAACGACACGCCTCACCCCCTACTAATGAACACAAATAAAATAGAAGGGGGACAAAATACCGTACCCAAAAGTAGGGTTAGTTAGGGTGGCAGAGCCTGGACATTGCAAAAGACCTAAGCTCTTTCGACAGAGGTTCAAGTCCTCTCCTTAACTCACGCCATATAGCCCTAAACATCGGCCGACTTCTGTCCGGCCTCACCGAGGGTAAGACCTCCAACTGGCAATGATTAACACTCTAGTCACCCATGTCCTCAACCCCCTAGCCTACATTGTCCCGGTACTCCTTGCGGTGGCATTTCTAACCCTCCTGGAACGAAAAGTGCTGGGCTACATACAACTGCGAAAGGGCCCTAATATTGTTGGCCCCTATGGGCTTCTCCAGCCAATTGCAGACGGTGTAAAACTCTTTATCAAGGAGCCTGTCCGACCTTCGACTTCGTCACCCTTCCTATTCCTGGCAACACCCGTATTAGCCCTCACTCTGGCACTCACCCTTTGAGCACCAATGCCTATCCCATACCCAGTGACCGACATAAACCTAGGCATTTTATTTGTGCTAGCTCTTTCAAGCTTAGCTGTATACTCCATTCTCGGCTCAGGGTGGGCCTCCAATTCCAAATATGCCCTCGTCGGGGCCCTCCGTGCCGTAGCTCAAACAATCTCCTACGAGGTAAGCCTGGGACTAATCCTGCTTTCAGTAATTATCTTCGTAGGCGGCTTTTCACTACAAGTATTTAATTCCTCCCAAGAAGGCATCTGACTCGCTATCCCTGCCTGACCACTTGCCGCTATATGGTATATTTCAACCCTCGCCGAAACCAACCGGGCACCTTTTGACCTAACTGAGGGTGAATCGGAACTAGTGTCAGGCTTCAACGTAGAATATGCTGGGGGCCCTTTCGCCCTATTTTTCCTGGCAGAGTACGCAAACATCCTCCTTATAAATACCCTCTCTACCATCCTTTTCCTCGGCGCCCTCCACATGCCTACCCTTCCAGAACTCACTGCCGCCAACCTCATAACAAAGGCTGCCCTACTATCAGTCGTATTCCTTTGAGTTCGAGCATCATACCCCCGCTTCCGTTATGACCAGCTAATGCACCTTATCTGAAAAAACTTTCTCCCCCTCACCCTGGCATTAGTTATCTGACATCTTGCCCTTCCTATTGCGCTAGCGAGCGTTCCGCCCCAGTTCTAGGGGACTCGTGCCTGAATCTTATAGGGCCACTTTGATAGAGTGAAACATGAGGGTTAAAATCCCTCCGAATCCTTAGAAAGAGGGGACTTGAACCCCTCCTTAAGAGATCAAAACTCTTGGTGCCTCCACTACACCACTTCCTAGTAAAGTCAGCTAAACAAGCTATTAGGCCCATACCCTGATCATGTTGGTGAAAACCCCTCCTTTGCTGATGAATCCTTACATCTTATCCTTTCTATTAATAAGCCTGGGACTCGGAACCACAATAACATTCGCCAGCTCACACTGACTGCTAGCTTGAATGGGCCTCGAGATTAATACCCTTGCTATTTTACCATTAATAGCACAACACCACCACCCCCGCGGTGTAGAAGCGACTACCAAATACTTCCTCACACAAGCAACAGCAGCCGCTATAATCTTGTTCGCAAGCACCACTAACGCCTGAATCACAGGGGAGTGAAATATTCTTGAACTATCACACCCTTTGCCAGCCTCAACAATAACTATTGCCCTCGCAATTAAATTGGGCCTTGCACCAACCCACTTCTGGCTTCCTGAAGTCCTCCAAGGCCTAAGCCTCACCACAGGACTGATTATGTCCACTTGACAAAAACTGGCCCCCTTCGCACTAATCACTCAACTTGCCCCAACCACCCCAGCCCTACTAATTTTCCTAGGCCTAACATCAACCCTAGTTGGAGGATGAGGCGGCCTCAACCAAACTCAACTACGCAAAATCCTAGCGTATTCATCAATCGCCCACCTAGGTTGAATAATCTTGGTCCTTCAGTTCAACCCCTCCCTCACACTTATTGCACTATTTACCTATATTATTATAACCTCCTCTGTATTCCTGACATTTAAGATTACCGAATCCACTACTATTAATACCCTCGCACTTACGTGAGCACAGATACCAGTTATAGCATACCTCACCACCCTAGTCCTCCTGTCCCTCGGAGGCCTTCCCCCTCTCACCGGCTTCGCACCCAAATGACTTATCCTTCAGGAGCTTACTAAGCAAGACCTCCCCCTTACCGCCACTATTGCAGCCCTGACAGCACTCCTCAGCCTTTACTTCTACCTTCGCCTCTGCTACGCAGTGTCCATAACCTTATCTCCAAACACACCAGCGAACCTCTCCCCGTGACGACACAAACCCGTCGCTTCATCCCTCCCCCTCTGCCTTTCAACAGCCGCTGCCCTTTTGCTCCTACCCCTAACCCCAGTAGCAATAGCTCTCTTCCCTCTCTAGGGGTTTAGGATAACACCAGACCAAGAGCCTTCAAAGCCCTCAGTAGGAGTGAGAATCTCCTAACCCCTGATAAGATTTACGGGACTCTACCCCGCATCTCCTGTATGCAAAACAGATACTTTAATTAAGCTAAAACCTCTCTAGATAGGAAGGCCTCGATCCTACAAATTCTTAGTTAACAGCTAAGCGCTCAATCCAGCGAGCATCCATCTACGTTCTCCCTCGCCCTACGGGGGGCGAGGCGAGGGAGAACCCCGGTCACAGCCGGGGGAATCCCCCTATATCTAGGGAATCCGGTCCACGATGACATGAAGAGGATTTAAACCTCTGTCCATGGGGCTACAATCCACCGCTTGAACACTCAGCCATCATGTCACTGCCAGGCCCCGGCCGGCGATTAGCCGGCTTCTTCAGATTTGCAATCTGACGTGATAACACTTCAAAGCCCAATATATTACCTGTGGCAATCACCCGCTGATTTTTCTCAACTAATCACAAAGACATTGGCACCCTTTACCTGGTATTCGGTGCCTGGGCAGGCATAGTAGGAACTGCTCTTAGCCTCCTTATTCGAGCTGAACTCAGCCAACCTGGAGCCCTCCTGGGCGACGACCAGATTTATAACGTAATCGTAACAGCTCACGCTTTTGTAATAATTTTCTTTATAGTAATGCCTATCATGATTGGAGGGTTCGGAAACTGACTAATCCCCCTAATGATTGGGGCCCCTGACATGGCATTCCCTCGTATGAACAATATGAGCTTCTGACTTCTCCCGCCATCTTTCCTTCTTCTCCTGGCCTCCTCCGGCGTAGAAGCCGGGGCCGGTACTGGCTGAACGGTTTATCCTCCACTTGCAGGCAATCTTGCTCATGCCGGAGCCTCTGTAGACCTAACAATTTTCTCGCTCCACCTAGCAGGTGTTTCATCAATTCTTGGGGCCATCAACTTTATTACAACCATTATTAACATGAAACCCCCAGCAATTACTCAGTACCAGACCCCCTTATTCATTTGAGCAGTATTAATTACAGCCGTACTCCTCCTTCTTTCCCTCCCAGTCCTGGCCGCTGGAATTACAATGCTTCTAACAGATCGAAACCTGAATACTACCTTCTTCGACCCAGCTGGCGGAGGAGACCCCATCCTTTACCAACACTTATTCTGATTCTTCGGACACCCCGAAGTTTATATTCTTATTCTTCCCGGCTTCGGCATAATCTCTCATATTGTTGCTTACTACTCAGGTAAAAAAGAACCTTTCGGATACATAGGCATGGTCTGAGCAATGATGGCCATCGGGTTCCTCGGCTTTATTGTCTGAGCTCACCACATGTTCACCGTAGGAATGGACGTAGACACACGAGCATACTTCACATCCGCAACTATGATTATCGCTATTCCAACGGGGGTAAAAGTATTTAGCTGACTAGCCACCCTTCATGGCGGTACCATTATCTGGGACACACCCATGCTGTGAGCCCTGGGCTTTATTTTCCTCTTCACAGTCGGAGGCCTCACCGGAATTGTACTAGCCAACTCTTCCCTAGACATTGTGCTTCACGACACCTACTACGTAGTAGCCCACTTCCACTATGTACTATCTATGGGGGCTGTCTTCGCCATTGTAGCCGGCTTCGTTCACTGATTCCCGCTATTCTCAGGCTACACCCTTCACAGCACATGAACCAAAATCCACTTCGGAATTATGTTCATCGGTGTCAACCTGACTTTCTTCCCCCAACACTTCCTCGGACTTGCAGGCATGCCTCGACGATACTCAGACTACCCAGACGCCTACACCCTCTGAAACTCTGTCTCATCCATTGGATCCCTGATTTCCCTCGTTGCTGTTATTATGTTCCTGTTTATTCTCTGAGAAGCATTTGCAGCCAAACGAGAAGTGATTTCAGTCGAATTAACATCAACCAACGTAGAATGACTCCACGGCTGCCCTCCCCCATACCACACCTTCGAGGAGCCAGCTTTTGTCCAAATTCGAACAAATTAACGAGAAAGGGAGGAATTGAACCCCCGTGTGCTGATTTCAAGCCAGCCACATAACCACTCTGTCACTTTCTTCATGAGATACTAGTAAAGTACTTACACTGCCTTGTCAAGGCAGAATCGTGGGTTAGACCCCCACGTATCTTGCTTTACCACTAATGGCCCACCCCTCCCAACTAGGATTCCAAGACGCAGCCTCACCCGTTATAGAAGAGCTCCTCCACTTCCACGACCATGCACTAATGGTTGTTATCCTTATTAGTGTCTTCGTGTTCTACATCATCATCGCAATAGTCTCCACTAAACTTACAAACAAATATATTCTCGACTCACAAGAAATTGAAGTCATCTGAACGGTCCTTCCGGGGGTAATCCTAATTCTCATTGCCCTCCCCTCCCTACGAATTCTTTATCTTATAGACGAAATCAATGACCCTCACCTTACAATCAAAGCCATGGGCCACCAATGATACTGAAGCTACGAATACACAGACTACGAAGACTTAGCCTTTGACGCTTACATGGTCCCAACCCAAGACCTCCTCCCCGGACAATTCCGCCTGCTAGAAACTGACCACCGCATAGTAATTCCCGTTGAGTCACCAATTCGAATACTAGTCTCTGCAGAAGATGTATTACACTCATGAGCCGTCCCAGCCCTTGGCGTAAAAATGGACGCAGTTCCCGGCCGCCTAAATCAAACGGCTTTCCTCACATCACGACCAGGTGTATTTTATGGACAATGCTCTGAAATCTGCGGGGCTAACCACAGCTTCATGCCAATCATTGTCGAAGCCGTCCCTCTTGAACACTTTGAAAACTGATCCTCTCTAATACTTGAAGACGCCTCATTAGGAAGCTAAAATGGGTATAGCGTTAGCCTTTTAAGCTAAAGACTGGTGATCCCCAACCACCCCTAGTGACATGCCCCAGTTAAACCCCGCCCCTTGGTTTGCCATTCTCGTTTTCTCATGATTAGTATTTTTAATCACGATTCCACCTAAAGTCCTTAGCCACACTTTCCCTCACGAACCTACATCTCAAAGCACCGAAAAACCTAAAACCAACCCCTGAAACTGACCATGGCACTAAACTTTTTTGACCAATTCGCAAGCCCCTCACTCCTCGGCATCCCGTTAATTGCCCTAGCCCTAACACTACCTTGATTACTCTACCCTGCTGCAACTAACCGATGACTGAACAGCCGAATACTTACCCTTCAAGGTTGATTCATGAACCGCTTTACCCAACAGCTACTCCTTCCTATTAACGTCGGGGGTCACAAGTGAGCCGCACTCTTCGCCTCATTAATACTTTTCCTAATTACACTAAATATGTTAGGTCTCCTTCCATACACGTTTACCCCAACCACACAACTGTCTCTAAATATGGGCCTTGCTGTCCCGCTCTGACTGGCAACTGTTATTATTGGTATGCGAAACCAACCAACCCACGCACTTGGCCACCTTCTTCCCGAAGGCACACCAGCGCCTCTCATCCCGGTACTAATTATTATCGAAACTATTAGCCTGTTCATTCGACCCCTTGCCCTCGGAGTTCGACTTACCGCCAATCTGACAGCTGGTCATCTTCTCATCCAACTAATTGCCACAGCCGCCTTTGTACTCCTCCCACTAATGCCAACCGTCGCCATTCTCACCGCAACTGTCCTGTTCCTTCTCACCCTTCTAGAAGTGGCAGTTGCCATGATCCAGGCTTATGTCTTTGTCCTCCTGTTAAGCCTCTACCTTCAGGAAAACGTCTAAGCCCCACCCCTTAAAGAACATCTAATGGCCCACCAAGTACACGCATACCACATAGTCGACCCAAGCCCCTGACCCCTAACAGGGGCAGTTGCCGCCCTACTCTTAACATCTGGCCTAGCCATCTGATTCCACTTCAACTCTATAATCCTAATAACCCTCGGACTCTCCCTCACAATCCTGACAATGTTTCAGTGATGACGAGATGTCATTCGAGAAGGAACATTCCAGGGCCACCACACACCCCCTGTCCAGAAAGGCCTCCGATATGGAATGGTTTTATTTATTACCTCCGAAGTTTTATTCTTCGCCGGCTTCTTCTGAGCCTTCTACCACTCAAGCCTTGCCCCAACCCCCGAACTTGGGGGCTGCTGACCTCCCTCAGGCATTACCGCCTTAGACCCTTTCGAAGTACCACTACTCAATACAGCCGTACTCTTAGCCTCCGGTGTCACAGTCACCTGAGCACACCATAGCATCATGGAAGGCGAGCGAAAGCAGGCAATCCAGTCCCTCGCCCTAACGATCCTACTTGGCTTCTACTTCACATTCCTCCAAGCCCTTGAATACTATGAAGCCCCCTTTACCATTGCCGACGGCGTTTACGGCTCCACCTTCTTTGTAGCAACAGGGTTCCACGGTCTCCACGTCATCATCGGCTCTTTATTCCTGGCTGTTTGCTTACTCCGACAAATCCAGTACCACTTTACATCCGAACACCACTTTGGCTTTGAGGCAGCTGCCTGATACTGACACTTCGTAGACGTCGTCTGACTATTCCTTTATATCTCCATCTACTGATGAGGCTCATAATCTTTCTAGTATTAATGTTAGTATAAGTGACTTCCAATCACCCGGCCTTGGTTAGAGCCCAAGGAAAGATAATGAATCTAGTCTCAACCATCCTTCTTATTGCAGTACTCTTATCCTTCGTACTAACCATTGTCTCCTTCTGACTCCCACAGATAAACCCAGACTCAGAAAAACTCTCCCCTTATGAATGCGGCTTTGATCCCCTGGGTTCCGCACGCCTCCCCTTCTCGCTCCGATTCTTCCTCATCGCCATCTTATTTCTCCTGTTCGACCTAGAAATTGCACTACTCCTCCCCCTCCCTTGAGGGGACCAACTCACTAACCCACTACACACATTCCTGTGGGCCACCGCCGTACTTTGGCTCCTGATTCTTGGCCTAATCTACGAATGAACACAGGGCGGGCTCGAATGGGCCGAATGGGTAATTAGTCCAGCGAAGATACTTGATTTCGGCTCAAGAGATTGAGGTTCAAATCCTCAATTACCCTATGACTCCTGCTCACTTCACCTTCTCATCAGCCTTCATCCTAGGACTGATAGGCCTAGCATTCCATCGGACCCACCTCCTCTCCGCACTATTATGTCTAGAAGGCATAATGCTGTCCCTATTTATTGCCCTCTCTATCTGAGCACTTCAGCTCGGTTCCACCGGCTACTCGGCAGCCCCTATACTACTTCTGGCCTTCTCAGCATGCGAAGCTAGTGCAGGCTTAGCCCTGCTAGTAGCCGCAGCTCGCACACACGGCACCGACCGCCTACAAAGCCTTAACCTCCTACAATGCTAAAAGTACTCCTTCCCACCCTTATACTCTTCCCCACAATCTGACTTACCCCACCTAAATGGTTATGACCCTCTTCCCTCGCCCATGGCCTAGTCATTGCTTTAATTAGCCTTCACTGGCTGATGCATACATCGGAAACCGGGTGATCTTTAATAAATCCCCTTATAGCCACTGACCCCCTATCGACACCACTCCTTATTCTCTCGTGCTGACTTTTACCACTAATAATCCTCGCCAGCCAAAACCACATGGCCTGCGAACCCCTAAACCGCCAACGAACCTACATCTCCCTACTCACCTCGCTTCAATTTTTCCTCATTCTAGCTTTCGGCGCAACAGAGATCTTCATATTTTATGTGATATTCGAGGCCACCCTAATTCCCACACTGATCCTAATCACTCGCTGAGGTAACCAGGCCGAGCGACTTAATGCAGGAACATATTTTTTATTTTATACTCTAGCGGGCTCCCTCCCCCTTCTTGTTGCACTCCTCCTCCTACAAAACGAGACGGGTACCTTGTCCCTCCTCACACTTCAGTATACTAAGCCTCTTCTCCTGACAACCTGAAGCAGTAAAATCTGATGAGCCGGATGCCTGTTGGCCTTCTTAGTAAAAATGCCCCTGTACGGCGTACACCTCTGGCTCCCTAAAGCACACGTAGAGGCCCCTATTGCTGGGTCCATGGTCCTAGCTGCAGTTCTCCTAAAGCTTGGCGGCTATGGCATAATGCGTATAATACTTCTACTCGACCCACTATCAAAGGAGTTAGCCTATCCTTTTATCGTCCTAGCCCTATGAGGTATTATCATAACTGGCTCAATTTGTTTACGCCAAACAGACCTTAAGTCCCTAATTGCCTATTCCTCAGTAAGCCACATAGGCTTGGTTGCAGGCGGGATTCTAATTCAAACCCCTTGGGGATTCACAGGGGCCCTAGTGCTTATAATTGCCCATGGGCTCGCATCCTCAGCCCTGTTCTGTCTAGCCAACACCAGCTACGAACGAACACATAGCCGAACAATGGTCCTTGCACGAGGAATACAAATAATTCTTCCCCTTATAGCAACATGGTGATTCATTAGTAACCTCGCCAATCTTGCCCTCCCTCCACTACCAAATCTCATGGGGGAACTTATAATTATTACCTCCCTCTTCAATTGATCCCCTTGAACCCTAATCCTAACAGGAGTCGGCACATTAATTACCGCTGGCTATTCACTGTATCTGTTCCTAATGACACAGCGAGGCCCCCTACCAGCACACATTATTACCCTTGACCCATCCCACACTCGCGAGCACCTTCTAATAACCCTTCATATTATACCCCTGCTCCTGCTGGTAACAAAGCCCGAATTAATATGAGGCTGATGTGCCTGTAGATATAGTTTAATCAAAACATTAGATTGTGATTCTAAAAATAGAAGTTAGACCCTTCTTGTCCACCGAGGGCGGCTCGACAGCAGTAAAGATTGCTAATCCTTCACCCCCTCGGTTAAACCCCGAGGCTCCCTCGACAGCCCTAAACCTGAAGCTTCTAAAGGATAAAAGCCATCCATTGGTCTTAGGAACCAAAAACTCTTGGTGCAAATCCAAGTGGAAGCTATGCACATAACGACCATTGTCTCCTCCTCTCTCCTTCTAGTTCTTGTCCTTCTCGTCCTCCCGGTCCTTACAACTTTAAACCCTCACCCCGTACCACCTCAGTGAGCCACCTCTCAAGTAAAAACTGCCGTTAAACTAGCATTTTTCGTCAGCCTAGCCCCCTTATTCGTCTTCTTAAACGAAGGCACAGAAACCATCGTTACTAACTGAACCTGAATAAATACACTTACCTTCGACATCAACCTTAGCTTCAAATTCGACCACTACTCAATTATTTTCACACCAATTGCCCTTTATGTTACATGATCAATTCTAGAATTTGCATCATGATACATACACGCAGACCCTCAAATGAACCGCTTCTTCAAATTCCTCCTCATCTTCCTGATCGCAATGGTCATCCTAGTCTCCGCAAATAACATGTTTCAAATTTTTATTGGCTGGGAAGGGGTCGGAATTATATCCTTCCTGCTAATCGGCTGGTGGTATGGCCGTGCTGATGCTAACACTGCTGCGCTCCAAGCAGTAATTTACAACCGCGTTGGCGACATCGGACTAATCCTGGCAATAGCATGACTTGCAACCAACCTAAACTCATGAGAGACCCAACAAATATTTGCTGCATCCAAAGATATAGACCTTACCCTTCCCTTAATGGGCCTCATCTTAGCCGCTACGGGCAAATCAGCCCAATTTGGCCTCCACCCCTGACTCCCTTCAGCAATGGAAGGTCCAACCCCTGTCTCTGCTCTACTTCACTCTAGCACTATGGTTGTAGCTGGTATCTTCCTCCTGATTCGACTAAGCCCGCTAATCGAAAATAATCAAACGGCCCTGACAACTTGCCTATGCTTAGGCGCACTCACCACCTTATTTACAGCAACCTGTGCACTAACCCAGAATGACATCAAGAAAATTGTTGCATTCTCTACTTCCAGTCAACTTGGGCTTATGATAGTCACCATCGGCCTTAACCAACCTCAACTAGCATTCCTCCATATTTGTACCCACGCATTCTTCAAAGCAATGCTCTTCCTGTGCTCCGGATCTATTATCCACAGCCTTAATGACGAACAAGACATTCGGAAGATAGGGGGTATACACCACCTTGCCCCCTTCACATCCACATGCCTAACTGTCGGAAGCCTTGCCCTCACAGGCACGCCCTTCCTAGCCGGGTTCTTCTCCAAAGATGCTATCATCGAAGCCATAAACACGTCACACCTCAACGCCTGAGCCCTCTCCCTTACATTACTTGCCACTTCTTTCACAGCAATCTATAGCCTGCGAGTAGTCTTCTTCGTTTCAATGGGCCACCCTCGCTTCGCAGCACTCTCCCCCATTAATGAAAATAATCCCGCAGTGATCAACCCAATCAAGCGACTTGCCTGAGGAAGCATTGTTGCCGGCCTTCTTATTACTTCCAACCTTATTCCACTCAAGACCCCAATCATAACCATGCACCCTGCCCTAAAATTAAGCGCACTAATTGTCACCGTCCTGGGCCTACTCACTGCCTTAGAGCTCGCATCAATGACAAGCAAACAAGTTAAAGTTACCCCTACACTTGCCACCCATCACTTCTCTAACATGCTCGGATATTTCCCAGCCATTACCCACCGGGCAACCCCTAAAATGGGGCTTGTCCTGGGCCAGTCAGTGGCCTCCCAAACAATTGACCAGACATGGTTAGAAAAAGCAGGCCCTAAGATAGTAACCTCTGCTCAACTCCCACTAATCTCGACCACAAGTAATGCACAACAAGGGTCCATTAAGACCTACCTCTCCTTATTCTTCATGACCCTCTGCCTTGCTACTCTTGCTGCTAACTTCTAGCTAAACTGCACGCAAAGCCCCTCGACTCAGACCGCGAGTTAACTCAAGAACAACAAAAAGGGTTAACAAGAGAACTCACGCACACGCAACAAGCATTACACCCCCCGTTGAGTACATCACTGCTACCCCAGCAGTATCTGCTGCCACCATCGCTATATTCTGGAGCTCATCCACAGTCCCTCACGACGCCTCATATCACCCATATCAAAACCATCCCGCCACTACACCCACCACCAGTAAATACCCTAAAACATAAACCACAACAGACCGATCCCCTCAACTCTCGGGGAATGGCTCCGCAGCAAGAGCTGCAGAATAAGCAAAAACCACAAGCATACCTCCCAAATAGATTAAGAATAGCACTAAAGATAAAAAAGACCCTCCATGACCGACCAAAAGCCCACACCCTAACCCCGCTACCACTACCAACCCCAGAGCTGCAAAATAAGGGGAAGGGTTAGAAGCAACTGCCACAAGACCAAACACGAGACCCAACATAAGTAAAGACATTAAATAAGTCATAATTCTTGCCCAGTTTTAAACAGAGACCGATGACTCAAAAACCACCGTTGTAACTCAACTACAGGAACAGTTAATGACCAGCCTACGAAAAACGCACCCGCTATTAAAAATTGCAAATGATGCCCTTGCAGACCTCCCTGCCCCCTCCAACATCTCAGTCTGATGAAACTTCGGCTCACTCCTCGGACTCTGCCTAATTATTCAAATCGCTACTGGCCTCTTCCTAGCAATACACTACACCTCCGATATCGACACAGCTTTCTCATCAGTCAACCACATCTGTCGAGACGTCAACTACGGCTGACTAATCCGAAACATGCACGCTAACGGTGCCTCTTTCTTCTTCATCTGTATTTATATACACATTGGACGAGGACTATACTACGGATCCTACCTCTATAAAGAGACATGAAATGTAGGTGTTATTCTTCTCCTTCTAGTAATGATGACTGCCTTTGTTGGCTATGTTCTTCCCTGAGGACAAATGTCCTTTTGAGGTGCTACTGTCATTACAAACCTACTCTCTGCTGTTCCGTATGTTGGTGGCACTCTAGTTCAATGAATTTGAGGTGGCTTCTCCGTAGACAACGCAACGCTCACTCGTTTCTTCGCATTCCACTTCTTGTTCCCATTTGTTGTCGCTGCTATGACCATGGTTCACCTGATTTTCCTACATCAAACAGGCTCTAATAACCCCACCGGCATTAACTCCGATGCAGACAAGATCTCCTTCCACCCCTACTTCTCCTATAAAGACCTCCTAGGTTTCGTAGCCCTACTACTAGGCCTTACATGCATTGCACTATTTACACCTAACCTACTAGGGGACCCAGACAATTTTACACCTGCAAACCCCCTCGTCACGCCTCCACACATTAAGCCAGAGTGATACTTCTTATTCGCTTACGCCATTCTGCGATCGATCCCGAACAAACTCGGCGGCGTACTTGCCCTCCTATTCTCGATTCTAGTCCTCATGCTCGTCCCCATCCTCCACACCTCAAAACAACGAGGCATCACATTCCGGCCCCTTACACAATTCCTATTCTGAATGCTCGTCGCCGACGTCATGATTCTTACATGAATTGGAGGCATGCCTGTTGAACACCCCTTCGTTATTATTGGACAGCTAGCATCAGTCATCTACTTCGGTATTTTCCTAGTCTTTGCTCCTCTAGCAGGATGAGCAGAGAATAAAGCCCTTGAATGAGCCTGCCCTAGTAGCTCAGAGATCAGAGCGTCGGTCTTGTAAGCCGAATGTCGGAAGTTTAAATCTTCCCTAGCGCTAGTTGACCCAGGGACAACAGCGCTTCTTCCTGGTCCAGGCTCTGCCACCTAACTAACCTAACCACCACCCCGCCTACACCCCATCATAATTAACACACCCCTCAAGGTGATTAGGTTAAAAAAAARGGGGGGGGGGGGGGGGGGGGGGGGGGGGGGGGGGGGGGGGGGGGTAAGTGCAACCCCGCCCAACCAATTTAATGGAAGTCACTAGACATGTTGTAATTCTTGCCCGGATTTTAACCAAGACCAATGACTTGAAAAACCACCGTTGTTATTCAACTACAAGAACGGTAAACAGCACACCCACAAAAACCAACCGCCCAACACTTTTATCCAGACTCTGCCACCCCAAAACTTCACTCAGGGCGACGAGACTCACACTCCCACCTTCGGCACCCAAAGCCGATGCTCTAATAAAATTAAACTACGCTCTGACGAACACCCCCCCCCCCCCCCCTTAACCTTTCTCCTCCACAATACCTCTAGAAATTTCAACTTTTTACAAGATTTCAACTTTTTACAAGATTTCAACTTTTTACAAGATTTCAACTTTTTACAAGATTTCAACTTTTTACAAGATTTCAACTTTTTACAAGATTTCAACTTTTTACAAGATTTCAACTTTTTACAAGATTTCAACTTTTTACAAGATTTCAACTTTTTACAAGATTTCAACTTTTTACAAGATTTCAACTTTTTACAAGATTTCAACTTTTTACAAGATTTCAACTTTTTACAAGATTTGCCCCAGGAAATTCAGCCTTTTTCTACACAATACCTCTAGAGATTTCAACTTTTTACAAGATTTCAACTTTTTACAAGATTTCAACTTTTTACAAGATTTCAACTTTTTACAAGATTTCAACTTTTTACAAGATTTCAACTTTTTACAAGATTTCAACTTTTTACAAGATTTCAACTTTTTACAAGATTTCAACTTTTTACAAGATTTCAACTTTTTACAAGATTTCAACTTTTTACAAGATTTCAACTTTTTACAAGATTTCAACTTTTTACAAGATTTCAACTTTTTACAAGATTTCAACTTTTTCTATAAAAATACCACATTTTTTTAATAAAATATTTAACCTTTTCTGTAAAAATGTCAACTTTTTATAGAATATTTAGCCTTTTCTCGGGCAACANCCCCCCCCTTGAGGCCCCCCCTCCCTCCAACAGCCTCCCTCCAACAGCCTCCCCCCAACGGCCTNCCCCCCGACACCTTTCCTCCCCCGACGTTATTAGGCCGGCCGAAATTTGCCTCCCTGTTCATTTTTATGTCGCCCTTGACTTTCTTGTCAATTAGCCTAAGCTTAGACATATGTATAATCAGCATTAATGGTGTGAACCTGATTTGCTTGGGGTATACTGTGGACCTTTTACCGGACCATAAATAGAAAAATCCTCTTATAAATATTGAAAGGTNGGGGGGCCAGCTGGCGACCTCCAAGGTACAAAATAAAACAAACCTTGAACATAATATTACCTCGTAAATTCAAACTAACAAGAGCATCTCGTTAACTAAGCAAATACGACTCACTAAAGCAAACACCACGGCATCCCAGATTTTCAAACAAGTTTATCAAATCTGGTTGAAATCGGGCGTGGTATCAGGCTTATAGTGAAGTGCTACTCGACGTGGGGGTAACTCCTCTTGGTGGATTATCGCTTTGGCTCTACATCTCAAGTTCTTAACTCGCGTTACCAGGCATCCCGGTGAATTTTGATCAGGCATAAGTTAATGGTGGTAATCATTGGGTCTTTACTAGGTCAGCCTAGGCGTTCACGCGGAGCGTTCACGCCGGCGCTCACTCTATGGTACATCTGGTTCNTTTTTTTTTCTGTTCACTTCCACTTGGCATCCCTCCTGACATAAAGCCAAGAAGTAGGATAGGGTTGGTACATTAAGTAAGATTGAATTCCAAAGTCTCAATATGAGTGTACAAAAGACATGATAATTCTCTGGACATTGTTAAATATAAAAACACTTGCTAAAGAAATACGATCCAGGTGGACCTTTGATAAAATATGAATCTTATACCCGCGCCGCGCGCACTTCAAGATATTTATTTTCATTACACTGCATATTATAGGTATCTAAGGCATAATAGATTAGACATCCCCTCTACTAACCTTGACTTGGGTTATAATTATATTTTGGGTTTTTGGGAAAACCCCCCTACCCCCCCACACTCCTAACGTCCTTATGCTCCTGCAAACCCCCCGGAAACAGGAAAAGACCTAGAATGTTCGAACTCACTACCACCTTACGATTACCTAGTCGACTAAAAATTGAACTAAAAGTGAGGACTCACCCCAACTAAGTTTAATAACATGNCCCCCCCCCCTCCCACTGATAATACTTCCAAGTAAATAATTTTACTTTCATTTATATGATGTAAAAACTTTATTTAATACACTTAAAAACGATTTCATTGAAAACTAAATTCCTGAAATTCATGAGATATTATATAATGATCATTTTATACTTATCAACAGACTCTGATTTGTACTACACCCCCTGCTTCTAATTAAGGCAAGCGTTACACCCTCATGACCGCACTCAATTATATCCCTTA